TTATTCAGTTTCTATTCAATAAAGGGATATAAGTATCGAAAAAACATAAGTTTGAATAAAAACTACAGTTATCTCAAATAAAAAAAATATCAAATTAACAAAAAATAAAGGCAGAAATCACAAATTGCAAGCTCCTAATGATAATATAGTCAAAATTATATGTCCAGCTAGTATATTAGCTATTAAACGAAGAGAAATAGTCAATGGACGAATTAGAGATCTAATTCTTTCTACTATTACTATAAAAGGAACTAAGACATCAGGACAACCTATAGGAGTTAAATGAGCTGTATTGTGAACAAAATTGTTAATTAATCCCCATAATATAGTAGATATTCAGAGAGGTAAACCTAAAAAGAAGTTAAATAAGAAATGACTTGTAGTTGAAAATATATAAGGCATCAAACCAATAGAATTTAGAAAAAACAAATAAGTAAACAATGACACAAAAATTAATTCTGTTTTCATCGAATTTTTAAATAAACAACATAGTTGCTTAATTAAAAAAAAAACAGAAAATTGGACGAATGATAAAGATTTTCAATAAAAATTTAAAGGTAAAAATAAAAATCTAATAACAATTAATCAATTAGAAGTTATAACATTTGTACTAGGATCAAAAATAGATATCAAACTAGTTATCATTGTAAAAATTTGATACAAAGATCATTGTTTTTTTTATTAATTTTTAATCTTTTTGAATTATCATAAAAAATTCAAAATACAACAATTATTGTTAACAAAAAAAAAGAGATACACATAAAATATAAAACAATTAAATCAAAAGAAGGATATATTTGTGGCGTAATTTCTTATATAATAAATATTTATAGAGAGTGAATTTATTTAATTTTGGTATTAATGTTTTTTCTTTCTAAAAATTTAATTAATTCTTTATGTCTATTGATAGTTTTTACTTTTTTAGGAAGATTCATCTCTTTTTGATCTACTCGAAACTTTTGAGTATTAGGTTTAATAATAATTGTTATAATCACTGGATTATTTTTAATTTTTGCTTACATTGTAAGTGTTAATCCTTCTTTTCCTTCAGTAATATTAATTAGTAAAAAATTATTTTGATTCATGCTACCAAGATTCTTTTTTATATACACTTGTTTTTTTTTCAAACCTAAACATTTAAGTGCAAATTATATTTGATCTATAAAAGAAATAACAATTAGTTCATTTTTTTTTTCTAACATTTATATTAGAAGGTTTTTGATTGTATTATTATTAATCTTAGTAATCTTTTTTGTACGATTTACTCACAGAAAGGGGGGGGGACTTCGAAAAAAATTTTATGTTAAAAAATTTAATATTTAACTTGATTCAAGAATTATTGCTAGTACTAGTTATTATACTATCAGTGGCTTTTTTCTCTCTTATAGAACGAAAAGTGCTCAGATATCTACATTATCGAAAAGGACCTAACAAAGTTTTAATTAAAGGATTTTTTCAACCCTTTGCAGATGTGATTAAACTTTTTTCTAAAGACGATTACCCTGTAATGTGAAGAAACAAACTAATTTATTATTTATCCCCTATATATATATTTTTTCTGGCTATTCTATGTTGAATAGTTTATCCTTTTGTATGAGGAGTTGTAATAAATACAATATCTTTTATTACTATTATCATTATTTTAGGAATATCAGTTTATAGTCTAATGTTTTCAGGTTGATCATCAAACTCAACCTATTCTATGCTAGGGTCGATACGATCTATTAGTCAGTCTATTTCTTATGAAGTAGTAATTAGATTTATTTTTCTTTCTGTTATTTATACAATTTCTAGGTTTTCTATCGAAGGATACTATAAATGAAAATTGATAAAACTTTTCATGTTAAATCCTATTGTTTTAATAATTACTTTAATTTCGCTTTTGGCTGAGATAAATCGATCGCCATTTGATTTAGCTGAAGGAGAAAGAGAACTTGTATCAGGATTTTCAGTAGAATATGGAGGAGTATGTTACACATTAATTTTTTTAGGAGAAAATATGATAATTTTTTTTTCTAGATTTATAATTTCATTTTTTTTTTTTTCATTATTAAAAAATTACATTACATTTTTTTTATATTCTTTTATTACATTAATAATTTGTGTGATTCGAGGAATTTTACCCCGTATTCGCTATGATAAATTGATAAAATTATGCTGAATATCTATTTTACCTATAATATTAATATGTTTTAATTTATTTATTTTGCTAACTAATTTATTAAGATTAAGTTCTTAGAACATCTTATTTACAATAAGGTAGAGAATTAATTATTCAATCTTAAAAGCTGATTTAAATTAAGATAAAGATAAATTAAATCTTATCAGCTATACATTTAAAAAAACAATAAATTCAACACAAAAAAAAAACAATAAACAATAAATTGTAATGTTTAATTTTTTTTCTTTTAAACAAAAAAAAGACATATTTTTAAAGTGAAAGAATCAAAACATTATAATTAACATTTTAAGATAAAAGAAAAATGGAATGACTGAAATTAATCTAATAATGAATGATTCAATAAATATTTTTTTTATACATAGTATTTTTAAAATCATTAATTTGGGAAAAAATCCTAAAAAAGGAGGAAAACCTATCAAGGATAGAACTGCAATCATTTTTAAGCTAGAAAAAGAAGAATTTAATAAATCTTTTAGTGACTTAATATTTATTTTTTTTAAAAAAAGACATACAATATAAAAAGTTCTTCAATATAAAACAATGTAATAAATAGTTATTATTTTTGATAATGAGATTCTAGTTAGAATTCATCTAATATTAGCAATAGAAGTATATGCTAATATCTTGCGTAAAGAAAACAACTTTATTCCCCAAATAGGAAGGATTATTCCTCCTCACCTTACTTTTATAATGTAAGAAGGAAGGCCAAAAATAAATAAAATACAAATAGAACCTAATTTAGAGAGAGTTATAAAGAAAAAAAACTTATATCAATCCATATTCTCTACAACTACAATTATTCACGAATGGAAAGGAAACCTTCCTAGTTTAACAAATATTCTAAAAATAAAAATTAAATAAAAAAAAATATGATTAATATTGTTAAAACTAATTAATATTATACCAGATCCCGTCACTTGAATAATAAAATAATAAAAAATTTTAGATCTTTTATAGTGATTTTCTTCCATTAATAATCAAGGAATAAAAAAAAAATTAAATATCTCTAAACCTAATCACATAGATCAATAAGAAAAGGACCTACAAATTATTATTAATGAAATAACCATAATAACAAGTATCAATTGAAAGAAAGTAATCTTTTCGATAGGGTATGAACCTATAGGCTTAATGTTATAGCCTATCTTTCATCAAACTTAATAAGTGGATTTCTACCTTGAAAGAGTAACGTTTTTTTTAAACTATTTGAAAATTAGTAAAAAACTAGTTTCGACCTAGATTAAGTAGAAATCCTACACTAATTATACTACAAATAAACTAACGTTTTTCTTTGAATTCTAAAATCAATACACTAATATGCTAATTTGTATTATAATATTACATAAAATAATATAGAAAAAAAACCAAAAAATATTAATTCTTTAAAACACATAAAAAAAGTAATCTCATTAAAACTTTCTTTTAATTTTGAAAAAAAATTATCAGTCTTAACTATTTTTCCTAATAGATTAAGCAGATCTAATCTTCAATACAAGTTTGTCATTAAGTTTATGATTCATCTTACAATTAGGGATACTAATACAAATAAATACAAGTTAGTTTTTAAAAAAAAATTAGTTTTTTTAACTAGGTTAATTAACCAATAGATAACTGATACAATAGTAAAAATAGCAATCAAAGTAATTTTAGATCTATTTACGGCAGAAAAACCAGGTAATATTGTCCATTGAATAACTCTCCCCATTACGCAAGAAAAAATCAACAAATAGATTATACTTATAGTTATATTAGAAGATTTAATAAAAGTATTTTTTATTCTACTTATAACATATCAACACATACGAGTGTAATACATCAAAGTTAGTAAAAAAGAGATAAAAACTAAAAACATTAAAAAAAAGGATGAATCTTTCATTATCAACCTATCTACAATATAATCTTTAGAATAAAATCCAGACAAAAAAGGTATACCACATAAAGATATGCCAGCAATTAAGAAAATTTTTGTGATATCTGGTGAACACGAATAATTTAAAGTTAATATACGAATGTCTTGTCATCCTCTAGAATTATGAATTACATACCCTACTCTTATAAATATCAAAGCTTTAAAAAAAGCATGTATAATTAAATGAAAAAATCCTTGTTCAAACAAAAAAATGGAAAAAGTAAATATGATAAAACCTAACTGACTTAGGGTAGAATAAGCTACGATTTTTTTCAAATCTACTTCAATTAAACCCATTAACCTCGCTATAATTATTGTTCTAATAGACAAGATTAATAAAGTATAAACTATTATTTGATTGTTTTTTCATAATTCTTGATAAATAAATAATACATAAATTCCTGCTGTAACTAAAGTAGAAGAATGAACAAGAGATGACACAGGAGTGGGAGCTTCCATAGCTTTGGTAAGTCAAGAAGAAAAAGGGATTTGTGCACTTTTAGTAATAGCTATAGTTATAATTAAAAATCTTACTAAGAAAGGAATATCTAAATTTTTTTCAAATAAACTTAGATCGGGAAAATTACAAAAGAGAGTACAAATTAAAATTAACAGAAAACAATCTCCTAATCGATTAATTATAAAAGTATATATACTAGCTTTCAAAGAATTATTTGAGTAATAATACATAATCAGTAATATTGAAGTAATACCTAAACCATCTCAACCAATTAAAGTTGTAAATATGTTTCCACTACAAATTAAAATAAGCATTGATAACACAAATGTTATTATAATAATGAAAAATTGTTTTACTTCAAAACTGTTTATTATGTATTCCATAGAATAATGATATACTCTAGCAAATACTGAAAGAACAGTAAAAATAAAAATTATGTTAAATCTTGAATAGTTTAATTTGATTGTAATTTCAACATCAACAATGTCTAAAATTCTTCACTCCATAAAGTAACTATTTTGATATATATATAAATAAATACAAAAAGTAATAAAACTAAAACTATAAAACCTATAAACTCTTCAATTGAAGCATTTTTTCACTAAGGTTTAAGATAATTTATCTTTAATTCTAATTGCAAATTAGATATGTAAAACCCTAAAAAAATCTTAGGTTATTTTTAAACCTTTATCGTTCAAAGATAATAATATCTATGGGTAGATTTTGATAAATCTAGTTAAGCTACCTTGTCCTACAAGTATTTCTATAATATGAAATTTTGGTTCCCTTTTAGGCTTAGTACTAATAATTCAAATTATTTCAGGATTTTTTTTATCAATACACTATTTTTCTAGCGTTAGACTAGCTTATGAAAGAGTAGTATACATTAATCAAAATGTGAATTGAGGATGACTTTTACGTTACATTCATGCGAATGGAGCATCTTTCTTTTTTTTATTTATTTATGTTCATATTGGACGAGGTTTATTTTATAAATCTTATAATTTAATTAAAGTATGATATTCAGGAATTATAATATATGTGTTATTCATGATAGTAGCATTCATAGGATATGTTTTACCATGAGGTCAAATATCTTATTGAGGAGCTACAGTTATCACTAATTTAATTTCTGCTATTCCTTATTTAGGAGCTATCGTTATAGAGTGAGTTTGAGGAGGATTCTCTGTAAGAGAACCCACTTTATCTCGCTTTTTCTCTCTTCATTTTATTTTACCTTTATTTGGATTAACATTAGTTCTTGTACATTTATTTTTTTTACACGAAACTGGAAGTAATAATCCTCTTGGGTTAGACATAAATTCTGATAAAATTAGATTTCATCCTCTTTTTACTATTAAAGATTTACTAGGAATTCTTTTTTTCTTTTTATTTTTTTCTTATGTTTGTTTACAGTATCCATTTCTTTTTATAGATCCAGATAATTTTATTAAAGCTAATTCATTGATTACTCCTGTTCATATTCAACCTGAATGATATTTTTTATTTGCTTATTCAATTTTACGATCAGTTCCTAATAAATTAGGAGGAGTTATTATAATAATTATAAGAATTATAATTATGTTAATCTTGCCTCTAATAAAAAAGAGGAATAATATACAGATAAGTAAATTTTACAATATTTTATGTGTGTTATTTTTTTTTGTTTTTATTTTTTTAACATGAATTGGTTCTTTACCTGTAGAAAGTCCTTATTTATTTTTAGGACAAGTTTTTTCTGTTATATATTTTATAATTTTGATTATGCTCTGTATATTTTAAAAGTCTCTAGAGGTATTTATACCATTTTTTGATTTAAAAGATCAATGCTTTTTTCAGCCATCTAAAGATGAAGGGTTTTAACCATTTTTATTACATCAAAATAATCCTTTTACATCAGGCACTTCATAAAATTAAGTTTAATAGTTAAATTCTAATGTTTTTAAAGAAACTTATATAATTAACATTTTTTTTATTTTTATAAGGTTAATATTTTTATTTATTTTTATAATAATTAGTATTTTTTTTATAGAAAACCTTGTAAATGAAAGAGGAGAGAGACCATTTGAATGTGGTTTTGAACCTATTTCATTCTCTCGCATTCCATTTTCTTTACAATTTTTTTCTATTTCTATTGTATTTTTAATTTTTGATTTAGAAATTGTTATTATTTTACCTATCATAAAAAGTTATTACTATAATCTTTGAATTATTAATGGTATAATTAGATTTATTGTGATTCTTCTTTTTATTGGATTAATTGTGGAATGATATGATGGATCATTAGATTGATCTATTTAAACATAATAAAAGATTATTTCTATAGAATTCAAAGTTCTATGTGCATTTAACACTAATGTTTATTATTAATTAAAACTTTTGTTTATTCTTGTTGTTAACAGCAACATGCCTCTCTTTTTGGCTTTAATTAATTTTCTTTAATAGCTTAATTTTATAAAGTATAGTCCTGAAGAGACTAAGATGATATTTATCTTAAAGTATAGTTTATATAAAATATTGAAATGTGGATTCAAAGAAATAATTTTACTTTGGTTTTATAGTTTATAAAAAACTGTTAAATTGCAAATTTGATAATACAATTAATTGTTAAAACCTATAGTTGAAGTTTTTGTTTTTTCTTCTTTCGTTAGAATTATTAAAATAATGGTTGAAAAAAAGATAATTCTTATTTTAATAAGAATTGAATTTTTGATAATAAGAATTTATTTTCTCTTACATAATTTTCATTCATGATTTTTTAATTCAACTTTAAGTGTAATTTTTCTGACTTTCATAGTTTGTGAAAGAGTTTTAGGTTTGAGATTATATATCTATATGTCACGAATTTCGGGAAAAGATAGATTAAAAAGGATAAGTTTATCAAAATTTTAATATTTTTGCTTTTTGTAGCTCCTTGTTGTAAATGTAATCTTCTTTTTAGAGAATTAATTTTGTTAATAATATTTTTAAGTATAAATTATATTTTTTTTAGTTGAGAAACAATATCATTTATTTTGTCTACTTTTATATTTTTTGATAAATTATCTTTGTATATAATTATAATAACTATATTTATTTGTTCTATAATAATTTTGACTATTAAAATATCAAAATCAATTATTTATATTATTTTAATTATAATAAATATTTTGTTTTATTTATTTTCAACAACTAATCTAATTATTTTCTTTGCCTTATTTGAATTATCTATTATTCCTGTTATTTTCTTGATTTTGGGTTGAGGATATCAGCCAGAACGTTTGGAAGCTTTATTAAATTTTTTCTTTTTTACTACTTTCCCATCTTCTCCATTTTTAATTTATATTTTAACAAATTTTTTTTATAATAGAATAATTTTTATTAATTTTTATTCAAATTTAAATACTAATTTTAATATGTTTTTTATATATTTGATTTTTTTAGTAAAGATTCCTCTTTTTCTTCTTCATTTTTGATTACCTAAAGCTCATGTAGAAGCGCCAGTTTTTGGAAGAATAATTTTAGCTGGAATTTTATTAAAAATAGGAGGTTATGGATTAATTCGATTTATATTTTTATCTTCTTCTATAATTTTCGTTTATATCATTACAAGAATTTCGATTTTAGGTATAGTTATATCATGTCTGATATGTTTCTTATCGCCAGATTTAAAAAGTATTATCGCTTATTCTTCTGTAAGACATATAAACTTTATTGTTGCAGGATTATTAAGAGAGAAAATAATTTCTTATTCTAGAAGATTACTATTAATATTGTCTCATGCACTATCTTCCTCTGGGATATTTTTTTTATGTGATGTTTTATATAAACGGTCTTACTCTCGTTCTATTTTTTTAAATAAATCTATAAAAATTATCTCTCCTATAATTAGTTTTTGATGGTTTTTTTTTTGTATTATCAATATATCATTTCCACTAACTCCAAGTAACTTAAGTGAGTTGTTAATTAGATTAATTTTACTAAAAAATTTTTATTTTTTGGTATGACTAATATTAGGATTATATTTTTTATTGACAGCTTATTATTCTATATATATTTACTATATAGTGAGCCATGGTTCAGAAAGAAATGTAATAGTTAACTCATTGACTATAAAAGAAAATTTAATTTTACTTTGTCATTTTATTCCTTGTATTTTTATAGCTTTATATTGCTTTATGATGAAAATATAATTATTAAGTATATTAATAGTACATCTAACTTCCAATTAGAAAGTCCCAAGAGGAATAATTATTATCAGAAAATTTTTTTCTCTAAATTCCAAATTTAGTATTTTGTAAATAAACTATTTTCTGTTTAATGAAGTAATTAAATTTCAGTTTCTACCTGAAAAAAGATTAATATTATAATCTTACTTCTATAATGATAAATCTACAGGATGCAAGATCTTTTTTAATAGAACAATTAACTTTTTTTCATGATCAGTCTTTATTTTTTTTACTTTTTATTCTTTCCGTAGTTTTCTATGTAATTATTATATGTATAATAAGAAATATAATTAATCTAAAATTACTTTTTAATGAAGAAATTGAGATTATATGAACTTTATTTCCTGGATTAATTTTAGGATTTATTGCTTTACCTTCTCTAAAAGTTTTGTACTTGAGTGATGAAATTTTATCTCCAAGAATAACTATTAAAGTAATTGGTCAACAATGATTTTGAACATATGAATACTCAGATTATCTAAATTTGGAGTTTCAATCTTATATGAAAGGAGAGCTAGATAAAGAAGATTTTCGTTTGTTAGAAGTTGATAATCGAATTGTTATTCCTTTAAATTTAAGAGTACGTTTAATTATTACATCTAGTGATGTAATTCACTCTTGAACAGTCCCTTCTCTGGGAGTAAAAATAGATGCCAATCCAGGTCGACTAAATCAATGTTTTATTCAAAGAAATCGATTAGGTTTATTTTTTGGTCAATGTTCAGAAATTTGTGGAGCACTTCATTCTTTTATACCAATTTGTGTAGAAGTAGTTAATTTAGAAAAGTTATTCAATTTCATTGAAAAATTAAGTAATTAAGCGATGATTTTTTTCTTCTAACCATAAAGATATTGGTATACTTTATTTTATTTTTGGAATTTGATCTGGGCTTCTAGGATTTAGAATAAGAGTAATTATTCGAATTGAATTAGGAAATCCTGGAACCTTTATTTATTCCTCTTTAATCTATAATTCTATCATTACAGCTCATGCTATTTTAATAATTTTCTTTATAGTTATGCCTATTCTCATTGGGGGTTTTGCTAATTGACTTTGTCCAATTATGATTGGAGCTCCCGACATAGCTTTTCCACGAATAAATAATATAAGATTTTGGTTATTACCTTTCTCTCTTTTTTTTACATTATGTAGAATAATAATTAGACAAGGTGTAGGAACAGGTTGAACAATTTATCCTCCTTTGGGTAGGAGATTAGGTCATCCATCTTACTCAGTTGATTTGGTTATTTTTTCCTTACATTTAGCTGGAATAAGTTCTATTATAGGAGCTATTAATTTCATTACAACTCTTTTAAATATAAATTTATTAAAATCAAATATTAATTTACTTTCTTTATTTAATTGATCTATTTTAATTACCGCTTTACTTTTATTATTGTCGCTACCTGTATTAGCAGGAGCTATCACCATACTTTTATTAGATCGAAATATTAATACTAGATTTTTTGATCCTACAGGAGGAGGAGATCCTATTTTATATCAGCATTTGTTTTGATTTTTTGGTCACCCTGAAGTTTATATCTTGATTTTACCGGGTTTTGGAATTATTTCACACATTATTATTCAAGAAAGAGGGAAGAAAGAAAGATTTGGTATTTTGGGTATAATCTATGCTATGTTATCAATTGGTATATTAGGATTTATTGTTTGAGCTCATCACATATTTACCGTAGGTATAGATGTAGATACTCGAGCTTATTTTACTTCAGCTACTATAATTATTGCTATTCCTACTGGTGTGAAAGTTTTTAGTTGACTTTCTACTTTTTTTGGTAGTAAAATTTTATTTAGACCTCAAAGTTTATGAAGATTTGGATTTGTTTTTTTGTTTACTATTGGAGGATTAACTGGAGTAGTTCTTGCTAATTCTTCTATTGATTTAGTCTTGCATGACACTTATTATGTAGTTGCTCATTTTCACTATGTACTATCAATGGGAGCAGTATATGCTATTATTGCTGGATTTATTTATTGATATCCCTTAATTGTTGGTTATGTTATTAATCCATTTTTTTTAAAAATTCATTTCTTTCTTATATTTATTGGTGTGAATATTACATTTTTTCCTCAGCATTTTTTAGGGTTGAGTGGAATGCCACGACGATATATTGATTATCCTGATAATTTTTATTTATGAAATTTTTTATCTAGAATAGGTTCAATAATTACTTTTTTAAGTATTATTTTTTTTATTCATTCTTTATTTTTAAGAATGGTTAATAAAAATAAATGCTTAAATTTTTCTAGAAGAAATTCATTTATTGAATGACTAATTGACTATCCTCCTAGATTTCACGTTTTTATAACAAGACCAATAATTTTTATTAAATAGAATAAAGTGTCCGAAAAAATAGGTAGAAAACTGTAAATTTTCTTATGAGAATTCTCTCCTTTATTAAAAGTTTATAGTTTACAAAAAAATATTGATCTTGTAAATCAAAGATGATTTTTCTAAACTTGAAAAAATTAGATTTGTTTTTTAGCTTCTTTAACTTGACAAGTTAATATTTTTTTTTAAACTAAAATCTAACTTATGTTAAAATTTGGATTTTTTAATTTTCACATTGTATGAATGAGGCCTTGACCTTTGTATTCTTCTTGTGGACTATTTATAATTTTGGCTTCAACTTTACTAATAAAAGATAGAATTATAAATTTTTTTTTTTTTATTATAGTAATTCTTTTTTTCTTTTCTTCTTTTTATGGATGAATACGAGATATCTGTTATGAGAGATTTTTGCAAGGAGAACACACTTTTTTGGTTCAAAAAGGTTTAAAAACAGGAATAGTATTATTTATTCTTTCTGAGGTTTTTTTTTTTTTTTCTTTCTTTTGAAGCTTGTTTTACTTTTCTTTTTCTCCAAGCATCGAAATTTATTCTTGGCCCCCTGAAGGTATTATTAGTTTAGATCCTATAGAAATTCCAATATTAGGGACTTTAATTCTCCTTTCTTCAGGGGTAACTGTCACATGAAGTCACTATTGTATTTTAGAAAATAAAAAAAAAGAATCTATGATTTCTTTAATTCTGACTATTATTTTTGGAATTTTTTTTTCATTTTTACAATTAAAAGAGTATATTAGATGTAGTTTTACCATAAGAGATAGAGTATTTGGATCTATCTTTTTCATATCTACTGGATTTCATGGAATTCATGTCTTAATTGGTACTATAATTTTATTTTCTTGCTATACTCGTATAGTAAATAATCATTTTTCTAAAAATCATCATGTAGGATTTGAAATAGGTATTTGATATTGACATTTTGTTGATGTAGTTTGATTATTTTTATATATCTGTTTATACTGATGAAGTTATTAATAGTCTTTTAAAAAGTTTTTTTCTTAAAAAAAGTTTTTTTTTTTTTTATTATAATTTTAGAAAAAAAAATTATCGTGTACTGAAAAGGAGAAAGTATATAGGTAAAAGTAGAAATCGTACCTTTTGCATCATGGTTTATTGAAAAAAAAATCAATTTTTTAATTCCCGAATTGAAAAGATTTATAAAAATGTGAAAGTTTATGTTTCATAATAATTTTTCATTTTTTTATGGTATCGAAAAGTTATTCGTTTTTCAAGTTATCTGGTTCTTTTGGAAAAAGATTGAATCTTAGAAGATTTTTGTTAAATTTTATTAAAACATTTAATAAAAAACTTCTCAATTTTATGGAGTTAAGTTCATAAAAAAATTAAATTAAAAATTTTATCTAAATAATAACTTTTTAGAAGAAAAAAAATTTATACAAAAAATTAATTTTTTACAAAAGTGTACAATTTAATATTGAAATTGTATCAATAATAATAAAATTAGTAATTTTTATCAATTGTATTTTAGGAATTCGGCAAAAAATTCTCTGTCTGTTTACCAAAAACATCGCCTTATTTAAAAATATAAGGTAAAACCTGCTCACTGAATAATATTAAAGAGCCGCAGTATATTGACTGTGCTAAGGTAGCATAATAAATAGCATCTTAATTGGATGCTGGAATGAAAGGTTAAACAAGAGAAAAACTTTCTTAAATATAAAAAAAAAAATTAAATTTTAAGTGCAAATGCTTAAATAAAATTAAAAGACGAGAAGACCCTATAGATCTTTACTTCTAAAAAAAATTAATAATTTTTTCAAAAAGTTTAATTGGGGTAATTAAAAAATACAAGAAATTTTTTTTTAATATAAACTTTATAAAAGGATAATAGATCTTAAATTAAAATGACAAGACTAAGTTACCTTAGGGATAACAGCGTATTAAAAAATTAAAAGAACTAATTTTAATTTGTGTTTACGACCTCGATGTTGAATTAAGATTACCTTAGGGAGAAAAAAATCTACATGGTTAGTCTGTTCGACTATTAAAATCTTACATGATTTGAGTTCAGACCGACGTAAGTCAGGTCAGTTTCTATCTTTATTTTTTATCAACCTATCAGTACGAAAGGACAATATGGTATTTTTAGAAAAAAAAAACTATAAAACAAGTTTTGTGTAAGCTTAATAATAGATATTTTATTAGGACCTCATACAAAAAAAGTAGAGAGTGCAATTATATAAATTAACTATAGTTATAAATAATATAATAAATCTAGTTAATTATGTGCCAGCACCTGCGGTAATACATAAGAGATTAAGTCTATTATTATCTATAATAACCTAACAAATAATATTTTAATAAAAAAAATTATATTAAAGTATAATCTAAAATAATTATTATTTCTTTAATTAAACGTTTTTAAACTTTTAAAAAAACCAGGATTAGATACCCTGTTATAGAAGTTAATACTTTTATAGAAAAATATAATTTAAAAAAGAAATTTATATCTCATGGCAGTTAGGAATTCAGATTAGATGAGTATGCTTTTTAAATAGATAATCCCCAAAAAATCATACTTAGCTTAGACAAAGTCACTTTTTCCACCGCCGTTTTTAGGTTTAATTAATTAAACCTAATAATTAGTTTTTCTAAAAAAATCAGGTAAAGGTGAAGGTAATAGCTAAGGTGAAGTGTACTACATTTCTTATAAGAGTGGATAGTTATTTGAAAAATAATTTTAAAATGAATTTAAAAGTAATAAAATTTAATAATATTATTATGAATATAGATCTTCCTTTTGTACAAATCGCCCGTCACCCCCGGGTCATTCTCGGGGTAAGTCGAAACATAGTAGATGTACTGGAAAGTGTATCTAAAAGAAGAAGATCTTCATTAATGAATCTTAAGTTCATTGCACTAATCTGCCATATTAGAGAGACTAGAAAGAATTAAATCTTAATTTTTACTTTCAAGGTAAATGTTATTTTAAGTTAACTACCTAATCAATTTA